AGCCTAATGCAAATGGCTAAAATATCGTCTGTTTTATATGATTATCAATCAAATAAAAAATTATTTTATGTATCAATTCTTACATCTCCTACTACTGGTGGGGTGACAGCAAGTTTTGGTATGTTGGGGGATATCATTATTGCCGAACCCAATGCCTACATTGCATTTGCGGGTAAAAGAGTAATTGAACAAACATTGAATAAGACAGTACCGGAAGGTTCACAAGCAGCCGAATATTTATTCCATAAGGGTTTATTCGATCCAATCGTACCACGTAATCTTTTAAAAGCCGTTCTAAGTGAGTTATTTCAGCTGCACGCTTTTTTTCCTTTGAATCAAAATCAAGCCGAACATTAAGGTCAATTATTTGTGTCAATAAAGTATTTGGTTTTTGGTTTATTGGAATTAAATGGAATAAAAGTAAAAACCAGAAGACTGGGGGTTTTTGGTTGGCGACACCCTAATTGTAGAATATAAAGAATCAAAAAATGTGATATAAATAATTATATATATTCATTATATTTCCGATTACTAATCAGGAAACCTCTATCAACAAGATAAAAGAACGACCTCTTCCTTTTCCTTCTGTGAAATTAAAAAATGGAATGTCCCCTTCTTACATATGTATAGTATATAATTACTACAGCAAAAATAGCTTTTTGCATCTTTCGAGATTTTCCGGGAATCCGATCCATACCTCTTGGATCGGATTCTAAAGAATACTTTGGAAATTTTATTTATAAGTTATAAAAAAACCTTATTCTTTCTATTTATTTTCTTTTTTTTTATTAGGTATTTTTTGTAGAAAGCTTTTTTTTTTAGTTCGACATTCCTTGCACTTATTATATGCTATACTCACTTCTATAGAATTCTAATTAATTAATTAATATAATAACAAAAAAAAATATAATAAACAGGTACAATATAGTAAATCGAGGTACCCATTCTATGACAACTATCAACTTTCCATCTATTTTTGTGCCTTTAGTGGGCCTAGTATTTCCGGCAATTGCAATGGCTTCTTTATTTCTTCATGTTCAAAAAAACAAGATTGTTTAGATCTTGTAGGCCAAATCTCATTTTTCAAGACTTAGCCTTGAATCATAACACAGATATCTATTTAGCGGAATGGTATACCATGTGATCATAAATGAAAGAAAGAGCCCTTAGTGGAAACATGATATAGGGGTAGATCTTATTATCTTCGATATAACTAATTTAAAGTAAAGATTCACATCAGAATAGTACTAGTTGATGAGAGTTACATCGGAAACAAAAAGAGTAAGGAAAGTCAAATTCATTTTTGGTATTCTTTCAATTCAAATTAAATGCAACCAGATCTAGTATGAATTGGCGATCAGAACGTATATGGATAGAACTTATAACGGGATCTCGAAAAATAAGTAATTTCTGCTGGGCATTTATCCTTTTTTTAGGTTCATTAGGCTTCTTATTGGTTGGAATTTCCAGCTATCTTGGTAGGAATTTGATATCTTTATTTCCCCCCCAGCAAATAATTTTTTTTCCGCAAGGGCTCGTGATGTCTTTCTATGGGATCGCAGGCCTCTTTATTAGCTCCTATTTGTGGTGTACAATTTTGTTGAATGTGGGTAGTGGTTATGATCGATTCGATAGAAAAGAAGGAATAGTATGTATTTTTCGTTGGGGATTTCCTGGAAAAAATCGTCGCATCTTCCTCCGATTTCTTATAAAAGATATTCAGTCTATTAGAATAGAACTTAAAGAGGGTATTTCTACTCGTCGTGTCCTTTATCTGGAAATCAGAGGTCGGGGGGCCATTCCCTTGACTCGTACTGATGAGAATTTGACTCCACGAGAAATTGAACAAAAAGCTGCTGAATTGGCCTATTTTTTGCGTGTACCAATTGAAGTATTTTGAAATTAACTTTTTCTTATCTTATTCTTAGCTCGGAATAAAATAAAAACTCTACAATTCTATTTTTCTACAGCATACCTTAACGGAAATTTCAACGGAAATTTCATCCGAATGCCTATGCGGGTCAAAGCAGACGTATACAGAACAACCAAAAAGGAAAACTGTTTTTGTCGACAAATTAATTAGCTTACTAGTTAATAGATTAGATTCAAGCTTAAAAATTTTTGACAAAATTTGTCTATAAAAAGAGGTCTTTTATTCGTATGGAAATCTACTTAACTCAATTCAGTAAAAAAAAAGGAAAAAATAGAAATAAATTTATTTTATTTAAACCCAGTATTTTGAATTGATAGGTTAGATACAATACAAATAAATCATGTAAATTTCGTCTCTTTTTTAGCAATCTTTCTTTTTATTTTTATCCTTTCTTTTGTTCTCTTTAATGATCAAAGATTCTATCTTATAATTAGAACATAACGATAATTTAATTATCCAAATTCTGTCTTGTTTTGCTACCCCTTTTTGATCATCACATTTAGATCCACAATTCTTTATTTTGTGCTATGGGTAAGGTGTGAAATTTTTCCAAATATTTGATATTTTTGTAGAAGGTGAGTTCTCTCGTCTTGAAATCAAAATATTATTCATTAATTGAAAATGGAAGTGGCTCTGCCGCGTATTCATCGAAAGAAAGGAATTGCTTCGAATTTGAAGTGGACTCTTTTTCTATTTTTGTATTCTTTCAAGATTCAAAGACTAATTACCAAATCACAAAAAAAAAAAAACAGAGAATAGATTCATGGATTCGATATTTTGTAATAGAACTCATGTTTGATAGAAATATTAGATCGCATAGATTCGACGAACGCGATGGGTTCGTTAACAATTTATAGATGAAAAAAAAAATGGAAAAAAAGAAAGCATTTATTCCTTTTCTATATCTTGCATCTATAGTATTTTTACCCTGGTGGATCTCTTTATCATTTCAAAAAAGTCTGGAATCTTGGATTACTAATTGGTGGAATATTAAGCAATCCGAAACTTTTTTGAATGATATTCAAGAAAAGAGTCTTCTAGAAAAATTCATCGAATTAGAGGAACTCCGCCTGTTGGACGAAATGATAAAAGAATGCCCGGAAACACATCTACAAAAGCTTCGTATAGGAATCCACACTGAAACGATTCAATTGATCAAGATGCACAATGAGGATTGTATCCAGATGATTTTGCACTTCTCAACAAATATAATTTGTTTACTTATTCTAAGTGGTTATTCTGTTCTGGGGAATAAAGAACTTATTCTTCTTAACTCTTGGATTCAGGAATTCCTATATAACTTAAGCGACACAATAAAAGCTTTTTCTATTCTTTTAGTAACTGATTTATGTATCGGATTTCATTCGCCTCACGGTTGGGAACTAATGATTGGCTCTATCTACAAAGATTTTGGATTTGCTCATAACGATCAAATTATATCTGGCCTTGTTTCCACCTTCCCAGTCATTCTAGATACAATTTTGAAATATTGGATTTTCCGTTATTTAAATCGTGTATCTCCATCGCTTGTAGTGATTTATCATTCACTGAATGACTGAAAAGAAAAAAGAAATACGGACATTAATCCAATTATAATTTATAATTATAATGTTTCTTACTTTGTACATAATCAAAGCATTTAAAATCGTACTTACTCTTTCTATTTCTACCCAGCCAAGGCGGGGAGTTCCTCCCATATTTCAGTAATATTGTTTCAGTTAAAGTCAATTTAGTTCAGTAAAGTAAATAGCAGAATCGCGGATAGGGAACTATACTAGCAACCTACCCAATTTATTGTAGAAATTTTCGGGATCAACGATTGGACCATGCAAACTAGAAATACCTTTTCTTGGATAAAAGAACAGATTACTCGATTCATTTCCCTATCGCTCATGATATATATAATAACTCGGTCATCCATTTCAAATGCATATCCCATTTTTGCACAGCAAGGTTATGAAAATCCACGAGAAGCAACTGGTCGTATTGTATGTGCCAATTGCCATTTAGCTAATAAGCCCGTGGATATTGAGGTTCCACAAGCGGTCCTTCCTGATACTGTATTTGAGGCAGTTGTTCGAATTCCTTATGATATGCAACTAAAACAAGTTCTTGCTAACGGCAAAAAGGGGGGTTTGAATGTAGGGGCTGTTCTTATTTTACCCGAGGGATTTGAATTAGCCCCACCCGATCGTATTTCTCCCGAGATGAAAGAAAAGATAGGCAATCTTTCTTTTCAGAGCTATCGACCCAATAAAAAAAATATTCTTGTGATCGGCCCTGTTCCTGGGCAAAAATATAGTGAAATCACCTTTCCTATTCTTTCCCCAGACCCTGCTACTAAGAAAGATGTTCACTTCTTAAAATATCCGATATACGTAGGTGGTAACAGAGGAAGGGGTCAGATTTATCCGGACGGGAGCAAGAGTAATAATACAGTTTATAATGCTACAGCAGCAGGTATAGTAAAGAAAATTTTACGAAAAGAAAAGGGCGGGTACGAAATAACCCTAGCGGATGCCTCAGATGGACGTGAAGTGGTTGATATTATCCCTCCAGGACCAGAACTTCTTGTTTCAGAGGGTGAATCTATCAAACTTGATCAACCATTAACGAGTAATCCTAATGTGGGTGGATTTGGTCAGGGAGATGCAGAAATAGTACTTCAAGACCCATTGCGCGTACAAGGCCTTTTGTTCTTCTTTGCATCTGTTATTTTGGCACAAATCTTTTTGGTTCTTAAAAAGAAACAATTCGAGAAGGTTCAACTGTCCGAAATGAATTTCTAGATTCGTGGATTTATCAACATCAAGTTCGTAACATGAAAAAAATTCTTGTTGACAATTCTTTGACAATTTTTGATAACCAAGAAATAAATAGGAAAAGGTTCTTTTTTTTATCCTCTTTTTCTACATCTACGAGAAGTCTGGAATTCCTTGTACTACATTCTTAGTTATAATAACTATATTGCGAAGATTATTTTTCACCTTTTTCCAATCGAAATTGGAATGATGTCACTATTATCATATGATATATGATATTTCAATGGTAGAGAGTGTATTAAAAG